CGAACATCAATTGCAACGATTCGATAGACGGCTCATTGGGATAGATATAGATGAACAATACCCCCCCTGGAACCGTATAGGAAGTTTTCTCCTCGTACGGCTCGAGAAAAAATGACTTAATTCGAAGTTTTGTCTATGTATCCAATTCTAATAAATTAAATAACAAACGGGCCTATAAAATCAATTAGACTACGATTCCAGTCTTTTTTCTTCCTGAAAAATGAAAAAGAAACCGCTCGTACTCATAACTCAAGTCGGATAACTCTCAAATAGCTCAAAGAAAAATCTTTAGTGAATTTCATTTATTGAGTAGTCTTTACTCCCTTTCGTTTATACCGGTTAAACTATTTCAAATTCTATTTGGATTCTTTAGTCGAATCCAGTTATTGAGACTATCGAAAGAATTAACAACTAAAAGGGTGTTTCCTTGTTTTTAAACCCTTTATTCCTATTTTGAATCATTGGGTTTAGACATTACTTCGGTGTTTCTTAATCTTTTCAAAGTGGCAGCAACATACCCTTTATTTATATTTATTTTATTTCTTTCTATCAAAGAATCCTATGGACGGTTGATTCTAGTATGATACACGTTGAATCGCAAAATTTGGATCAATTTCAACAAGTTTTGCTTTTGAATTGGAAACTTGCTCGAATTGGATCCTTTCGATTGTCCATATATTTACGAAGTTGTTCCAGTTAATTGGCATTAACCCTAGATCCTTGCCCCTGAGAAATGAATTAATACTTTCGGTTCGAGCTCCATCATGAACTATTTACAACCCGACAAAAAACGAAGGGTTCAAGTGTAACAGAACAAACAATGTCGAGCCAAGAGCACCTCATTTCTAGACAAATAGAAAATGGTGGATGTAAAAATCCACAACGGGTTGTGTCCTTCAAGTCGCACGTTGCTTTCTACCACATCGTTTCAAACGAAGTTTTACCATAACATTCCTCTAATTTGGAACCGGTATGGAATTGATTCAATTACGGAATCATGAATAGTCATCGGTTCAGCTGTCCATAGACATCGCAATCTACACTTTTTCTTCTATATATGAATATATAATACATGAAAAAATATTTTTCTGAAAAAATCCTAGCAAGACAACATTTTTAACATATTTAACAGACTAATAGAATATATATAAAATAGATAATAGAAAGAAAAAAGAAATCCATATCTATAATATATAGATATATATATGGAAATAATATATAAACGAATAAGTTTTGGAATCTGCATCTTGAAGTGACTTAATAAGATAAATTAAACGATTTCCTACTTTTTCAAAGATTCCACGTATAGGGAATCATTAAAAATATTTTTTTATTAAAAAAAATATTTCTATATTTCTAAATGAAATTAACTATATTAAAATTAAATTAAACATCATTTTTGAATTTATTTTAGTTTGATTGGGTTGGGTTTGAAGAAAATTGGACAATAAGCACCGCCTTTGATCTTTATAGGCGGATCGGTCTTTCTTTTTGAAGTGACTCATCACTAATTTCAAATAAACATTTGAAATAGATCAAAGAAACGAAGAAAGAAATAAGATAAGAAGAAAAAAATCCTTTTTTTTCATGAGATGTATAAAAAAATAATGTAAGTTAATATTTGCATTTTGATTCTTTTAATCAGATTACGAAAATCAAAATCGAACAAAAAATAGGTAAGATTTCTCCTATCTATCAGATAGACGGAACTGTTGTCACTATTTGTTGTTTGTTATAGATGTTTTATATCTACTATACTATAGAATATGGGACTTGATCATTTGTTAATGAAATTCGAACAGACACAGATGTTTAAAGTAATATAGATTAACTGCTATCCACCCCCCCCCACCTCCTTTTTAGATTATGTTATATTATGATAGGGTTTATATGGGAATAATGGAGAAATGGATCCGTGCTGGGACGGAAGGATTCGAACCTCCGAATGGCGGGACCAAAACCCGTTGCCTTACCACTTGGCCACGCCCCATTTCAATTGCTAATTGACACTAAGAAACAATAATATTGTTATTGGTTGTTTGTCAACTCCAGCCCAAATAAATATCTAGAAAGATTCCATATCTATAGAATATAGATCTTCTATATCTATAGAATAATAGAATAGACCGGTATTCGAATTTTGATACATATAGATACAGAATTCAACTGAATTTATTGATCATTACATAGAATTCAATTAAGATATTGTATGAAAGTATCGTTTCTTCTATTCTCCTTTGAGAATTGGAGGATTTTTGGTTGTATGTATTCAAAGAAAAAGAAGGATTTTTTGTCTACCTTATTTACTTTCTTTCTTTTTCCTTATATCAAAAATGCAACCAAAATGCAATTATCTCCAAGAACAAAATGTCTGTTATGCTTAATATCGTTAGTTTGATCTGTATTAATTCGCCCCTTTATTTGAGTAGTTTTTTCTTCGGCAAATTGCCCGAAGCCTATGCTTTTTTGAATCCAATCGTAGATGTTATGCCAGTCATAC